ATTATTCATTAGTAGAATGGAAGGAATTAGGCGAAGAAAGAACCACGGTTAATGAATGGGAAGATCGCAAAATTGGAAGAAGAAGGGATTTTTTGGTTAGACGCATAGAATTAGCTAAACACTTTATTCGAACAAATATCGAACCCGAATGGATGGTTTTATGTTTACTACCAGTTCTTCCTCCTGAATTACGACCCATCATTCAGATAGATGGGGGTAAGCTAATGAGCTCGGATATTAATGAACTCTATAGAAGAGTCATCTATCGAAACAATACGCTTACCGATCTATTAACAACAAATAGATCTACACCGGGGGAATTAGTAATGTGTCAAGAGAAATTGGTACAAGAAGCCGTAGATACGCTTCTTGATAATGGAATTCGCGGGCAGCCAATCAGGGATGGTCATAATAAGGTTTACAAGTCGTTTTCTGATGTAATTGAAGGAAAAGAGGGAAGATTTCGTGAGACTATGCTTGGCAAACGGGTTGATTATTCGGGTCGTTCTGTCATTGTTGTAGGACCCTCACTTCCACTACATCGATGTGGATTGCCTCGGGAAATAGCAATAGAGCTTTTCCAGACATTTGTAATTCGGGAACTAATTAGACAACATCTTGCTTCGAACATAGGAGTTGCTAAGAGTCAAATTCGGGAAAAAGATACAATTGTATGGGAAATATTGCAGGAAGTTATGCAGGGGCACCCCGTATTGCTGAATAGAGCGCCCACTTTGCATAGATTAGGCATACAGGCATTTCAACCCATTTTAGTCGAAGGACGTGCTGTTTGTTTACATCCATTAGTTTGTAAGGGATTCAATGCAGACTTTGATGGGGATCAAATGGCTGTTCATGTACCCTTATCTTTGGAGGCTCAAGCGGAGGCCCATTTACTTATGTTTTCGCATATGAATCTCTTGTCTCCAGCTATTGGGGATCCTATTTCCGTACCAACCCAAGATATGCTTATTGGTCTATATGTATTAACTATTGGGAATCGCCGAGGTATTTGTAGAAATAGGTATAATCCATGGAATCGAAGAAAGTATCAAAATGAAAGAATTAATGATAATAATCATCAGTCTAAGAAACAAAAAGAACCTTTTTTTTGTAATTCCTATGATGCAATTGGAGCTTATCGACAGAAAAGACTCAATTTAGATAGTCCTTTTTGGCTCCGCTGGTGGCTCGATCAACGCATTATTGCTTCAAGAGAAGGTCCCATCGAGATTCACTATGAATCTGGGGGTACTTGTCAGGAGATTTATGAACACTCTTTTTTAGTAAGAAGTGTAAAAAAAGAAATTCTTTGTATATATATTCGAACAACTATTGGTCATATTTCTCTTTTTCGAGAAATCGAAGAAGCTCTACAAGGGTTTTGTCGAGCCTGCTCGTATGGGCACTAATCATATGGCATCTCAATTAAGTGATTTTGTGACACTGGCGTGAATTTTGATCTCTCTGTTTATACTAGGACTCTACTTCCTCTGAATTTCTATCCGGATTAATATCTAGAAAGGGAAGTTTTCAAATCATTGACTCAAACTCATTGTCGAATCCCAATCAGCAGAATATGGAGGGACTTATGGCAAAACGAGTCAATCTAGTCTTTCACAATAAAATAATAGACGGAACTGCCATTAAAAAACTTATTAGCAAATTAATAGATCACTTCGGAATGGCATATACATCACACATTCTGGATCAAGTCAAAACTCTGGGTTTCCAGCAAGCCACTGCTACATCCATTTCATTAGGGATTGATGATCTTTTAACGATCCCTTCTAAGGGATGGTTAGTACAAGATGCTGAAGAACATAGTTTAATTTTAGAACAACACCATCATTATGGGAATGTGCACGCAGTAGAAAAATTACGCCAATCCATTGAGGTGTGGTATGCTACAAGTGAATATTTGCGACAAGAAATGAATCCTAATTTTAGGATGACAGATTCACTTAATCCAGTCCATATAATGTCTTTTTCGGGAGCTAGAGGAAATGCATCTCAAGTGCACCAATTAGTAGGTATGAGGGGATTAATGTCGGATCCTCAAGGACAAATGATTGATTTACCTATTCAAAGTAATTTACGCGAAGGGCTGTCTTTAACAGAATATATCATTTCTTGCTACGGAGCCCGAAAAGGGGTTGTGGATACTGCTGTACGAACCTCGGATGCGGGATATCTTACGCGCCGACTTGTTGAAGTAGTTCAACACATTGTTGTACGTCGAACAGATTGTGGAACCGCCCGAGGGGTTGCCGTAAGTCCTCGAAATGGGGTGATGCCCGAGTCCGAAAGAATTTTTATTCAAACATTAGTTGGTCGTGTATTAGCAGAGGATATATATATGGGCTCACGTTGCATCGCCATCCGAAATCAAGATATTGGATTTCGGTTTGTCAATCGATTCATAACCTTTCAAACACAACTAATATTTATTCGAACCCCTTTTACTTGTAGGAGTCCATCTTGGATCTGTCGATTATGTTACGGTAGGAGTCCCACTCATGGCGACCTGGTCGAGTTGGGAGAAGCTGTAGGTATTATTGCGGGTCAATCCATTGGAGAACCAGGGACTCAACTAACATTAAGAACTTTTCATACTGGAGGAGTCTTCACGGGTGGTACTGCAGAACATGTACGAGCCCCGTCGAATGGAAAAATCCAATTTAATGAAGATTTCGTTCATCCCACGCGTACGCGTCACGGGCATCCTGCTTTTATATGTTCTATAGCCTTATATGTCACTATTGAGAGTGAGGATATTCTACATAATGTAACTATTCGACCTAAAAGTTTTCTTTTGGTTCAAAATAATCAATATGTCGAAGCAGAACAAGTAATTGCTGAGATTCGTGAGGTACCATACACTTTGAATTTGAAAGAGAGAGTTCGAAAACATATTTATTCTGACTCAGAGGGAGAAATGCACTGGAGTAATGATGTGTACCACGCATCTACATTTACATATAGTAATGTTCATCTTTTACCAAAAACAAGTCATTTATGGATATTATCAGGAGGTTCGTGGAGATCCAGTGCAGTCCCCTTTTCACCGCACAAGGATCAAGATCAAATGAATATTTCTTCCCTTTCTGTAGAACGAGGGTCAATTTCGACTCTCTCGGTGAATAATGATCTACTAAGATACAAATTACTTCGTTCCTATTTTTCTGGTAAAAAAAAAGAAGACAAGATTCCTAATTATTCAGAACTCGTCCATTGGAATCTCATATACCCGTCGATTTTACACGGGAATTCTCATTTATTGGGAAAAAGGCGAGGAAATAGATTTCTCGTTCCAATCCAATCGATTCAAGAACGAAAGAAAGTGTTAATGCCTCATTCAGGTATCTCGATTGAACTACCAATAAATGGTATTTTCCGTAGAAAAAAGAGTATTTTTGCTTATTTCGATGATCCTCGATACAGAAGAAAGAGTTCGGGAATTACTAAATATGGGACTCTAGGCGTGCATTCAATCGTTAAAAAAGAGGATTTTATTGAGTCTCGACCAATAAAAGAATTGAAGTCAAAATACCAAATGAAACTAGATCCATTTTTTTTCATTCCCGAAGAAGTGCATATTTTACCTGAATCTTCTTTGATAATGATACGAAATAATAGTCTCATTGGAATAGATACACGAATTGCTTTCAATATAAATACAAGAAGCTACGTGGGCGGATTAGTCCGAATGGAGAGAAAAAAAAAGAGAATTGAACTGAAAATCTTTTCAGGAGATATTCATTTTCCTGGGGAGACCGATAAGATATCCCGACACAGTGGGATCTTGATACCTCCAGGAAAAGTAAACATCGATTTTAAGGACTCCAAAAAATGGAAAAATTGGATCTATGTCCAACGGATCACATCTACTAAGAAAAAGTATTTTGTTTTAGTTCGCCCTGTAGTGACATATGAGATATCAGATGGTCTAAATTTACCAACACTCTTCCCTCCGGATTTTTTACAAGAAAAGGATAATATGCAACTTAGAGTTGTCAATTATATTGTTTATGGAAATGCCAAACCCATTCAAGGAATTTCTGATACAAGTATTCAATTAATTCGTACTTGTTTAATTTTGAATTGGAACCAAGACATAAAAAGTTCTTCTATCGAGGAGGTCTGTACTTCTTTTATTGAAGTAAGTACAAATGGTTTGGTTCGAGCTTTCCTAAGAATCGACTTAGTAAAATCTGCTATTTCGTATCGCAGAAAAAGGAATGATCTCTCAGGTTCAGGATTCATTTCCGATAATGGATCAGATCATACCAATATCAATCCTTTTTATTCCATTTCTCAAAAGAGAAAAATGAAACAATCACTTAACCAACAAAATCACGGAACTATTCGCACATTGTTAAATAACAATAAGGAATATCCTTCCTTGATAATTTTCTCATCATCTAATTGTTTCCGAATGGACCTATTCAACGATATAAAATATCCAAATGTGAAAAAAGAATTCATTTCAACAGATCCTATAAGGAATTCGATCGGACCGTTAGGAACGGTCCTTCATTTTTTGAATTTTGATTCCTTTTATTATTTAATAACTCATAATCCGATCTTGATAACTAAATATCTTCAACTTGCAAATTTAAAACGGACTTTTCAAGTGCTTAAATATTATTTAATGGATGAAAATCGGATAATTTCAAATCGTGATCCGTACAGTAAAATCGTTTTCAATTTATTCAATTTGAATTGGTATTTTCTCCATCAAAGTTATTGTCCTAATTATTGGGAAGAAAGACCCACAATAATTAGTCTCGGTCAGTTTATTTGTCAAAATGGATATATAGCCAAAAGAGGACCCCCCTTAAAATCGGGTCAAGTTTTGCTTGTTCAAGTTGACTCTGTAATAATAAGATTGGCTAAACCTTATTTGGCCACTCCGGGAGCAACTGTTCATGGGCATTATGGAGAAATCTTTTACGAAGGAGATACATTAGTTACATTTATATATGAAAAATCGAGATCCGGTGATATAACGCAAGGTCTTCCAAAAGTGGAACAGGTCTTAGAAGTGCGTTCAATTGATTCAATATCAATGAACCTAGAAAAAAGAATTGAGGGTTGGAACGAGCATATAACACAAATTCTTGGAATTCCTTGGGGATTCTTGATTGGGACTGAGCTGACTATAGTGCAAAGTCGTACATCGTTGGTTAATAAAATACAAAAGGTTTATCGATCCCAAGGGGTGCAAATTCATAATAGGCACATAGAGATTATTGTACGCCAAATAACATCAAAAGTGTTGGTTTCCGAGGATGGAATGTCTAATGTTTTTTTACCTGCAGAACTAATTGGATTGTTGCGAGCGGAACGAACAGGGCGCGCTTTAGAAGAATCGATCTGTTACCGCGCTATCCTATTGGGAATAACAAGAGCATCTTTGAATACTCAAAGTTTCATATCGGAAGCGAGTTTTCAAGAAACTGCTCGAGTTTTAGCCAAAGCAGCTCTTCGTGGTCGTATCGATTGGTTGAAAGGTCTAAAAGAGAACGTTGTTATAGGTGGGATGATCCCCGTTGGGACCGGATTTAAAAGATTACTGCGGCAACATAAGAATAAGAGCATTCCTTTGAAAAGTCAAAAGAGGAGTTTTTTCGAGGGGGAAATACGAGATATTTTGTTCCACCACGCAGGCTTATTTGATTCTTGCCGTTCAAAAGAATTTCCATGATACACCTGAGGAATCATTTAGATCATATATCATTTAATGATTCCTAAAAAAAGTGTATTCATACTTCCTTTCTTTTGTTTTGGAATTCCATTTCCATTTGAAAAACTCTTTCTATATGGTCTTGAGGGGGTAATGGAAATTCAGATAATAATGAATAGAGGTTAGCGGTTTGGATTGTGTATTGACATCGATACGTCCAATCCACGGTAGAAGAAAAGGTTCCGTCGGAACAATTGTTTAGTTCAAGCCAACCTCGTCACTTTTTTTTAAACAAAAAAGAAAGAGGAAGTGTGGGAAGAAATGACAAGAAGATATTGGAACATAAATTTGGAAGAGATGATGGAAGCAGGAGTTCATTTTGGTCATGGGACTAGGAAATGGAATCCGAGGATGTCGCCTTATATTTCTACCAAGCGTAAAGGTATTCATATCACAAATCTTACTAAAACTGCTCGTTTTTTATCAGAAGCTTGTGATTTAGTTTTTGATGCAGCAAGTAAGGGAAAAGAGTTTTTAATTGTTGGTACAAAAACTAAAGCAGCCGATTCAGTAGCGCGGGCTGCAATAAGGGCTCGGTGTCATTATGTTAATAAAAAATGGCTCGGTGGCATGTTAACCAATTGGTCCACTACAGAAACTAGACTTTATAAGTTCAGGGACTTGAGAATCGAACAAAAGACGGGGAAATTCTACTGTCTTCCAAAAAAAAGAGACGCAGCTATGTTCAAGAGACAATTATCCCACTTGCAAGCATATCTGGGCGGGATTAAATATATGACGGGGTTACCCGATATTATAATTATCGTTGATCAGCAAGAAGAATATACAGCTCTTCGAGAATGTATCACTTTGGGAATTCAAACGATTTGCTTAATCGATACAAATTGTGATCCCGACCTTGCAGATATTTCAATTCCAGCAAATGATGACGCTATAGCTTCAATCCGATTAATTCTTAACAAATTAGTATTCGCAATTTGTGAGGGTCGTTCTAGCTATATACGAAATACGTAATTAATAATAAGATAGAAATCTTTTTTTTTGAACTCCCGAAATTTATGGAATCGTTTACTATTCTTGAATTTGATTATTGATTATATAAATGAGATAAAAATGAGTGGGGATATTATGTTATTAGTTCGTATCAAAAAATTCAAATAAGCAAGTCGAAAAAGAGATGGTTGAATTAAAATAATTTCCTGGAATTTCCATTTCTGTCAGAGGGTAATATGAATGTTCTATCATGTTCCACCAACACACTAAAAGTGTTATACGAAATATCGAGTGTAGAAGTAGGACAACATTTCTATTGGCAAATAGGAGGTTTTCAAGTCCATGGCCAAGTACTTATTACTTCTTGGGTTGTAATTGCTATCTTATTAGTTTCAGCCAGTATAGCTGTTCGGAATCCACAAACCATTCCGAATGACGGGCAGAATTTCTTCGAATATGTCCTTGAATTCATTCGAGACGTGAGCCAAACCCAGATTGGAGAAGAATATGGTCCATGGGTTCCTTTTATAGGAACTATGTTCCTATTTATTTTTGTTTGTAATTGGTCAGGGGCTCTTTTACCATGGAAAATCATACAGTTACCCCATGGAGAGTTAGCCGCACCCACGAATGATATAAATACTACTGTTGCTTTAGCTTTACTTACCTCAGTAGCCTACTTCTATGCGGGTCTTAGCAAAAAAGGATTAGGTTATTTCAGTAAATACATTCAACCTACTCCAATCCTTTTACCCATTAACATCTTGGAAGATTTTACAAAACCCTTATCGCTTAGTTTTCGACTTTTCGGAAATATTTTAGCCGATGAATTAGTAGTTGTTGTTCTTGTTTCTTTAGTACCTTCAGTAGTTCCTATACCTGTCATGTTCCTTGGATTATTTACAAGTGGTATTCAAGCTCTTATTTTTGCAACTTTAGCCGCTGCTTATATAGGAGAATCCATGGAGGGTCATCATTGACTTAACTTACAAATAGTTGTTTTTTGAATTTAGACCAAAATAATAGCGGAACTCAAGATAATCTACTTGGGGAACATCAAAATAGATAACTAATAAGGGATAACTAATAAGGCAGTTATAATATACCGTAATAGGAAAAAAGATTCCACTAAAATATTTAGTGGGGATTCTAAAAAAAACGAAAGAGATCGAAAGGATCGGTTTCCTAAAATGAATGTCCTGTTTGGATGTATTATTTTATTTTCTATAAATAAAATAATAGAAGAATATTTTAATAAATGATATTTTATTTATAAAGAAATATCATTTATTTAATAAAAAACAATTTAATAAACAAAAGAAGAATCCAAAATTAAGAAAGAAAAGAAAATAGAATAAAATGCTAATGAAAATTTCTATCAAATGATTCGCCTTAACCAATTTTTCTATGTAAATTCGATCCATGCGGAATAATCATAAAGAAAGAGAAGAATTAAAAAACGCGATTCAAAAAAAGAAATTAGCCAGTTCAAAATTGTGTATCTTGAATGCTTAGAATCCAACTATTATCGAATTCAGCTAGGGAGTTTTTCCCGTTCAAAAAGAATTCTAATGGATCTAAGATCCAAATAAGTTGGTTTACATTCTGGAAGAAACACATGTATATGGGATATTAGATATATGAATAGTTCTATATGACCTAAAAAATATCTAATATCCTAATACTATGAATTTCAATAGGGATTCCAATAGACGTCTTTGGTTTTGGATTCCTAAGAATCCAACTTCAAAAAGCGATAGAGAATCGGTTCTGATGATTCAATAATAGAATTCTATTACTTCAATTTGGAGTTTTTAGTTACTCTGTTTGGATGAAACTGCGTGATGGAATAATTCATCTATAATTCATTGAATGATTGTATCATTAACCATTTTTTTTTTTTTTTTGTGTGAGGAATTTAACTTATCATGAATCCACTGATTTCTGCCGCTTCCGTTATTGCTGCTGGGTTAGCTGTCGGACTTGCTTCTATTGGCCCTGGGGTTGGCCAAGGGACTGCTGCGGGCCAAGCTGTAGAGGGGATCGCAAGACAGCCCGAGGCGGAGGGAAAAATACGAGGTACTTTATTGCTTAGTCTGGCTTTTATGGAAGCATTAACAATTTATGGATTGGTTGTCGCTTTAGCGCTGTTATTTGCGAATCCCTTTGTTTAGTTTAATCTTGTCTTAAACACTTAAACAATCACAAATATATATAGATATAGAAAATTGTGACTTATTTTTTTTCTAAATCGATATATCGATTTAGAAAGAGAGAGGGAAATTCAAATACAAATAACAAATAAATAGAAAAATAGAATAAAAAAGAAAAGATAATAAATAGAATATTGATTTCGAAATCAATTCTATAGATATAAGAAATTCATATAAATCAAATATAAGAATATATAGAAGTATATATAAGGGAAGTGATACAAAAAAAGAAACTCTATTCTTGTTTTTTTATCTATCTGTAAAAGAAAGGAGATTGTATGAAAAATCTAACCGATTCTTTCCTTTCCTTGAGCCAATGGCCGCTGGCCGGGAGTTTCGGGTTTAATACCGATATTTTAGCAACAAATCCAATAAATCTAAGTGTAGTATTTGGTGTATTGATCTTTTTTGGAAAGGGAGTGTGTGCGAGTTGTTTATTTCAAGAATAGGCTGGACCGGTCCAGCTGCACTTTTTTTTTTTTCATTATTTTCATTTTAACTAGTAAAAAAGAAAATGAAAGTAAAAGGTGCATGATCTCGCGAATTACTTATGAATTTTGAAATTGATTGAATTTTATCAATTCATAAAAAATGATATTTGAAATATTTAAGAAACGTAGCATTTCGTAATTCATTGGTAAAGATTCTCAATCAACCAATAATGCGGGACTAATTATATGGTTAAAGCGAAACCTTTGAAGTCCAAACATAGCATGGTATTCTTTCTACTACTATCGTCATTTGAAATTTCAAATGAAGGACTAGTTGACATTTTTTGTTCGATATAGAACGCTCATGTCGAGAAAATGATTTGAAACCCTTATTGTATTGCAAAAGGGTCACACTATTTTTTTCTCTATTATCTTATCAAATGCCAAATCGATGACCTATGTAATATATAATGTATGTAGAAAGTGAAACGAATTCTTTGGATTTCAATAAAAAAAAAAAAAAGCAACTTTGCTGACAATTTCATATTTTTTTTTTTTTGGTCAGAAGAGTCCTCCAAATTTTATTATGATCTTGAATTAGTATTCGTGATCCCTTTTTCGATTTTGGAGGGGTGTGAATCTGAATAGAGAAA